AGGTTCCCGGTTGGCTTTGTATGAAGAAGCCTATCTTTCTAGCCCTAAGTGAGCCATAGATTGTGAGTGAGCTTTCGGGGAGTAGAGATCGAGCGTAGAATACCAGTGGAAAAATTCTTTCTTTATTCAAAAAAATTTTTGAAAGGAAAAAGCGGAAAAGACGCTTCTCGCAAGCAGCAACCATCCATAGCGAGAGAGATCCCTTGTCTTTGTCGCCTACCTATGTCTAGAATAGCACGATAGAGGCCCTAATCTATAGCAAGAGTCTAACCGCCTGCATTGATGGACTGAAGCAGGAATGAGAATAACCTAGTCTCCTTATGATTATGAAGTGAAGCAATGGAAGAGAGGAAACAGGGAACCATCTACAGCTTGAACACTCCTTCTTGCCTTTCAATCTCGACCTACGCTTGGAATAGTGGCTTTCTTGTAGTAAATGAATCAGAACATATAGATAGCAACTATCTCGAAATGGATAAGTAAGCTCCCCCATTTTTGAATGAGTATGGGTGAACCGCTTTCACCTACGACTTTCTCATCAGAGGTTTAAAGAGGTAGTGATTCTAGGACTAGAGGGAAGTTCAAGTCGACCAATGTGATAGGCGAAGAACTAACTTCTCTGGTGTCCGTCAAAGGATTCGGAGGTAGGGGATGACCTGTAATTAATCTGGCTGTTCGGGTTAAAGGGGAGGGCCTCGTCGAAATCATCGGCTTTCTGCCCAACGCCACGGCCGTGGCCCTATTATTTAAGAATATTTCCGGATGTATAAGGCCAGCATAGGCTGAGTCTAATTCACCATCCCGGGATTGAGTTCTGACCCTAAAATGCAACTATCATGCTTGGATGGAAGGAGCATTCAATACTATCGAGGTTGGACGGAGGCGCCTCTTATCGGTCGGGAGTGAGTTGTGAATTCTGGTGATAAGGCTTGTGATGTTCGATCTAAGATATTCGGGGAATAAAGATCCGGATAGAATTGTTGGCTTTCTCAATAGCTTTCTCGGCCGGAAAAGCAGCTCCTAATTCCTATCTCGGTAGCTTCATCTTCTTCGGGAGCTGAGAATGCTTCTGCTGCCGAACCGGGAGGGGCAAAGAGGCTTACATGCCTTATTTAAAAAATGGAAAACACGTCTTTCTGGGTGGGGGTATTAAATCCTTAACTTCCCTAATTTTAATTTAGTGAGAAAGCGCGTATACTTGAAGGAAGGCGGAATATTTCACCCCTCATCCGGAGTAGTTTAGTTAGTTGTCAATAGCTTGTGATTCGGAGTTGTCGACCCGTCATTTCCAGTCAAGTAAAGGAGCATCCCCCTCTTCATCGCAGTCGCTCAATACGTTGTATCGATAGAGTGACATTTGCCTTACCCCCCATGATCCCTCTACCCGAGGGATCAATAAGCAACCGGGTGACGGGCGAACTACATCTGTTCCAATTCCAGAGGCTTTCTCCGATCGAAGTCGGATCAAACGCAAATATTCGATTCCAGAGGAATCGGTTTTTGGGGAACCTCGGGCATTGGGTGTTCGAAGATTTCGATGCCTTCTATTCCGGTCAATGAGCCGATATTGTGAGGGAGCAGCTAACCAATCTCATTTCTCAGAGAAGTCCATCGGTTTAGAGATTAGTTCATGCTCTTTCATCCCCTCGTTCAAGGAGTCGGAGATGGCTTGGCAGCAAGCGTAGTGGCAGGCAGGCGATAGGATGTTAGCAGGATAGGCTTACTAAAGCTCGTGTAAACAATATTTCTAGGAGAGAAGACGGGGTGAGTTCTCCATCTCTCTTAGGAAGGTCTTCTGTCTTTTTAAAATTATATATATTTTTTATGTTCGAGATCGCCTCCGTGTGGTTCATCCTAAGTAGCTAATCGAGCTTTTGTCTCTTGGAATCGTATCATCCATGGCGAGGGTATCGTATAATAAGAGAACGGTTGCTTTTAGGAGTGATCTGTTCATCTAACTATAAATTTAATAAGAGAAGAAAGAGCAAGTAAAGTAAAATAGTACGCCCGGTTCACCAGGTTCTACCACTGTAGGGCCAAATCATAGTCAAAAGAAGAGTTTGATCCTGGCTCAGAAGGAACGCTAGCTATATGCTTAACACATGCAAGTCGAACGTTGTTTTATCGGAGAGATTTTAGATTCTGATTTTAGATTCTAAAGTGACTCAGTTGGGTTCAATTCCCAACAACTCCCATGCTTTCCGTTGGTCAACAACCAACCATATACACCGCCAAAGAAGTCTGGCGTAAAACAAGACTTCTCAAGTCCTGCTTACCATAAAAAAGTGAGTAAAAGCAGGCGGAGCAGAATCTATAAAAAAAATACCAAATGGAACCAACTCTTGTCGTTCAATATCTACTTGAACTTGCTACTACGTATATGATCCCCTCGACTATTTGGATCGTTTCGACCTGGGCACTTTCCAGACGACTGCGAAACTTCACTCCAGAGAATTACCAGGCTCAAGTACGTGAGACTCTGGAAACCAATCTCATTGAGAAAATGAGCGATCTCCTTGATAGTCTTTATCGGGAGTATGGTCTGACCCCACCTACCCGTTCCGCCCCCTTTCCAAGGGTCATTCGGCACTTGCTTGACGAGAACCCGAATGAAGACAGGTTTACTTTATTAACTTTTATGTATAACAGCTTGCTCGAAAATGGGCAAGAAAGCGGGGTCTTCAGTCAAGTAGTTCACGCTAACTCTTTTGGGTGGCGGATGAGTAGGCCAGCATGAAAGTTCCATTTCAGGGAAGGACGACGTACTATGATACTTTCTGTTTTGTCGAGAGGAAGGATCCAAATGCCCCATCAATAAAGTGAGGGCTTTCCGGACCTTCCCCACCCCTCACTCCCCCTTTTTCAAAAAGAAGCCCCGCTCAACAAGGGGCCCCTCTCTGATAAGGAAGAAAACGAAAGAATCTCAGCTCATGCCCTGGTTTAGAATTTATCTCTTTCCCTTTATTTTTAGTTATTTTTTGAAACTTGTTCTAATCAAACTGTTTTCCACTACGGGGCCTTTGTTTGATCCCCCCCTTATGTATATGGATTCTATCGCTCCTAATCTCTCTTCCCCCCCTTCCCAAGAAGACCTCTTTAAAGAATTGGATGGGGAAGGGCAGCAGCAGGAAGATCCGAGTACACCGGACTCCGATTTGTTCGACCTGGGGAAGGAGGGTGATAGGATAACCTTTTTAGAGGATGAGATTTGCGATCTCTTCCATGAATTAAGAGAAAAAGAAAAAAGGCCCCTCGAAGACGAGCCCCATCGTATCCACCGGGCTATTGATCGAGTCCGGGAAAATTTGAGTGCTCCCGACAAAAAAGAAAGTGAGAATCTTGAAGTAATCGCAAAGGAGATAAAAGAAGAAAATCTTCTTACTAGTAGAGCCTATTTTTATTTCAATTTATACCTGGACTTAGACGTAAAAGATGATGTTACGGGAATTTCCGAAAATGAACTGAAAAGGGACCATGAGGGAGGAAGTTAAATTGAATTGAGAGTTTGCTGCTTCAGAGAATCGAGATTAAGTTGGTGTTAAGTGTACTAAGGTACAAGATTGAAAAGAATGCTTTTGCATTCCAAGTGCAAGTAAAAATCCCATGCTTTTCTTGGTTAACCGCCAAGCTACCCTCATTAAGTAAGACTGTTGGTCTTGCTAAAGAAAAGAGTCTTTAAGCTACCTAAACAAAGATAGCCTAAAGCGGAGCAAAAAAACGAAAGAATCTCAATTTTATGACAAATCCGGTCCGATGGCTGTTCTCCACTAACCACAAGGATATAGGGACTCTATATTTCATCTTTGGTGCCATTGCTGGAGTGATGGGCACATGCTTCTCAGTACTGATTCGTATGGAATTAGCACGACCCGGCGATCAAATTCTTGGTGGGAATCATCAACTTTATAATGTTTTAATAACGGCTCACGCTTTTTTAATGATATTTTTTATGGTTATGCCGGCGATGATAGGTGGATCTGGTAATTGGTCTGTTCCGATTCTGATAGGTGCGCCTGACATGGCATTTCCACGATTAAATAATATTTCATTCTGGTTGTTGCCACCAAGTCTCTTGCTCCTATTAAGCCCAGCCTTAGTAGAAGTGGGTAGTGGCACTGGGTGGACGGTCTATCCGCCCTTAAGTGGTATTACCAGCCATTCTGGAGGAGCAGTTGATTCAGCAATTTCTAGTCCTCATCTATCTGGTATTTCATCCATTTTAGGTTCTATCAATTTTATAACAACTATCTCCAACATGCGTGGACCTGGAATGACTATGCATAGATCACCCCTATTTGTGTGGTCCGTTCTAGTGACAGCATTCCCACTTTTATTATCACTTCCGGTACTGGCAGGGGCAATTACCATGTTATTAACCGATCGAAACTTTAATACAACCTTTTCTGATCCCGCTGGAGGGGGAGACCCCATATTATACCAGCATCTCTTTCGGTTCTTCGGTCATCCAGAGGTGTATATTCCCATTCTGCCTGGATCCGGTATCATAAGTCATATCGTTTCTACTTTTTCGGGAAAACCGGTCTTCGGGTATCTAGGCATGGTTTATGCCATGATCAGTATAGGTGTTCCTGGATCTCTTGTTTGGGCTCATCATATGTTTACTGTGGGCTTAGACGTTGATACCCGTGCCTACTTCACCGCAGCTACCATGATCATAGCTGTCCCCACTGGAATCAAAATCTTTAGTTGGATCGCTACCATGTGGGGGGGTTCGATACAATACAAAACACCCATGTTATTTGCTGTAGGGTCCATATTTTTGTTCACCATAGGGGGACTCACTGGAATAGTTCCGGCAAATTCTGGGCTAGACATTGCTCTACATGATACTTATTATGTGGTTGCACATTTCCATTATGTACTTTCTATGGGAGCCGTTTTTGCTTTATTTGCAGGATTTCACTATTGGGTAGGTAAAATCTTTGGTCGAACATATCCTGAAACTTTAGGTCAAATCCATTTTTGGATCACTTTTTTCGGGGTTAATCCGACCTTCTTTCCCATGCATTTCTTAGGGCTTTCGGGTATGCCGCGTCGCATTCCAGATTATCCAGATGCTTACGCTGGATGGAATGCCCTTAGCAGTTCTGGCTCTTATATATCTGTAGTTGGGATTTGTCGTTTCTTCGTGGTCGTAACAATCACTTCAAGCAGTGGAAACAACAAAAGATGCGCTCCAAGTCCTTGGGATGTTGAACAGAATCCAACCACACCGGAATGGATGGTACAAAGTCCTCCAGCTTTTCATACTTTTGGAGAACTTCCAGCTATCAAGGAGACGAAAAGCTCTGTGAAGTAAAAGAAAAAAAGGTCGCCGATTGCTACTAAGAACCTAACAGAACTTTTCAAAATTGAAAACGGATCAGTCGACCTGGTCTACGAATCTATTCTAACTATCAACGAATTCTTCAAATTTTAGGCGGGATGGGGATTGTAATTTTTTAGACTTCTCGAGGTATAATGACAGACCGGGAGGCTAGATTCGAAGGAATCGGCGGATAAATTTTGTGTTATATATGGTAATCCTTCTGATATCCGAATTAGATCCTAAATTTACTATTTGTGAAAAAAAGAGAAAGGGCGGGTTGTATAATCTCACTCCTCCCCCATTAGTTGATACTTCAAGGAGGTTTTACCCGGAATTAAAGAAAAAAAATAAACTGGTTCACGTAAGAATGGACGTCTTGGTTCACGCAAGAGTGCACGTAGAATACCAAAAGGACTTATTCATGTTCAAGCAAGCTTCAACAATACCATTGTGACTGTTACAGATGTAAGGGGTCGGGTGGTTTATTGGGCCTCCGCCGGTACTTGTGGATTCCGGGGTACAAGAAGAGGGACACCATTTGCTGCTCAAACTGCAGCGGGAAATGCTATTCGTACAGTAGTGGAGCAAGGTATGCAACGAGCGGAAGTTATGAGGTCCTGGTCTCGGAATCCCATCTTCCAAGGTCAGGAGCCACGGAGCCAGAAGACCGTTCGACGATCCTACTTCTGATGTCATCCCCTTCTGTTCCCTCCCTGTTGAATATCCCAACTATTCTCTATCCAATTCCGGGATGGATCATGAAAGATTTTGTCTTGAGATGCCGATAAGGAATAGCCAGTTATAGAAGCGGGTGGCAGGGAATGAAAGCACTCCCGCGCTATCAAAGTAGAGATATTAGTTAGAGCTAGGGGCAGGCCATCTATTCCTGCTTGACTTTCTTCAAGATACGAAATGAGCAGCCGTTTTTCGTGACATCATATCACTATTCGGCAAGTCAACCCCGCTTACCGGCTCAATATATCTCTCAATAGATTCGCTTGCCACAACGACCGGACAGGATAGGAGATCGCCCAACCTTCCAATTTATCTTTCTGAAGCAACTATAACGGATGGGCAGCTTCCCTACCCACTGGGGATTTTTTTTCCCCGCTCCAACTTCGGATTCTTGGAAATCATCCCCGGTTCTATGATTTAAGGTTAGGAGTTTCATTCTTAGCAAGATCCCCAGCTATTGAATCTGTTGTCGTCGGCGGGGCTACTTCTTCTTTCGAAATGAGAAGAATAGCGTAGTCAAAGTAGGCCAAGTCGGTAGCCTTTTCTGAAACTCTTGGGAGAAGGGCTGTAGGATTAGAAAAAGGCCTAACTGCTGTTGAAGGAATAGAGGCTGTTTCGGCTCTTGGAGTAAGGGGAGAAGGGCTTAGTGCCGGTGAAATGCTTTTTGAGACTTACCCCACTCAATGGAAATTTATTTAGGCAAGATCCCACGTCCAAGAGTCTGATTCTGATTCTGCTTTCACTCTTATCAAGGAAGGAGGCCACCAAACCAAAGGGGAGGTCTTTGCTTGCTTTTCCTGTTAGAGATGCTAGTCTTTTTGTAATAACTGCTCTGAAGATGTTTTCAGGAATAAGAGAAGACGGTGCTCTTTCATCAGCTCTTTGGCTATTTGCTTGCGATAAAGAAAGAGTGAATTGATCCGAGCCAAGTAGTTCGGCTAAGCCGGAAAGAAAGAGTTAGATCCTCTTTGAGATGAAATGCGGCAATGTCCTAATCAAACCAGGCGCAAGGTCAATGATTTCGCTCAAGGCTCAAGGCATAAAGGCTCTTATTCCTTCTGGTCTCGGAGGGCCCTCGCTCTAAAGGGTTGATGGCAGCTATCCTGCTCTGTCAGAGATAATTGGAATGGAATTGGTGTGGTTCGCTAGCTCTTTCTTTTGAGACGAATGAATTCCGAATAAAGGAAGGCGGTCGTGATAGGGAAAGGCCTTTCCTTATTACCAGGAAAGATAAAATGGGCCAAATCGCCTGCTAGAGAAGAAGCTCTTAGGGAATCGATCTAGACTAGATGAGATGCCGGTGCCATTAAACTAGCTGCCAGAACGAGTTCAAGAGATGAGGATCCAGGTAGTGAAGTCACCCTCGGGGGAAGAATCATTCCATTCACTTGTGAAACTGCTAAGAAGAATAGCTTTTCTCTGAATCCACCACTCACTCTCTTTCGGGTAGGGTTAACAAGAAAGTCAAAGCAATCTCCTCAACCTAGAAAGAGAACTCCGGGATCTTCTTTTTCTTCTTAAGAACCCGAAGGCGAACTAATCCGTCTTGGTGCAGCTCCTAGTCCTGATCGATTGGCTACCGGGTGTTCACTCAAACTAAAAAGAAAAGGAATATAATATAGAATCCGGATCCTCATCTCCTTCCCGCTTCAGTTTCACTCTTATCTCGGTTGCTAACCGGTGTGGGAGATGAAGCCAAGTCCTTTCCCTTCAAGGATCTAACTGCCACTCTTTCTAGTTTCATTCAACTGCCACTAACCCATATGCTTAAAACATCTCATTGGAGGTGGGATAGAGCTAATTCTGGGATCGATCGAATGTCTCTCATTGTGGTCTTGATTTTAAGCTAGTACAATCAATGATTCTGGTATGAATTTGGTAGTCATCTTGATCTCTTCTCTTGTCTGTTTTTTTTTTTTTTTTTTTTTGAATAGGTCTTCCCCCTTCGATCCGCGAAGTAGGCAAGCAGGAATCTCTCCCCCTTTCTGTTTATGGATAGAAAGAATATCCCCTTAGGAGAGTATTTTATGAGTTGACTGTAACCCGAAGGCTTCTTTCAATCGATCTAGTAGGTAAGAAATAAGATCTTCGTATAGTTAATGAATTAAAGCGAAACCACTAGGTTAGATCTCGTCTGTGATCCCTGGGCTTGTTAATTGAGAGAGAAACCCCTACTATCGATCGTGGCCTTCATTGAGTGCATTTTTGGCTCTTTGACATAGTAAGGCGGGAAGGCATGAGCAAGGCACCTTACAAGGCCTTTCACAGCTCAAATCCATGCATTAAGCCGCTAATCCCTTTTCTAGCAAAGTCCCAGCAGGCTACCTCATCGGGAAATCTAAATTCTTTCACCGAACCCAGGGGGGGCACGATGAATACATTGATTATCTGGGTCCGATCGTCGCTAGAGGCCCGTCGACTATAATACACTGTTCGAAATTGATTCGTTTCTGCCGAAACAAAACGGGATTGGCTATCTTAACCTTAGCAGTTTTGCGAGCAAACGTAGACGAATGCTTGCAAGACCAGCAAAGCCCTACTTATTAGGAGGGGACTCTTTGGCACCTTAGATAAATTCCTTTACCTAGGGGATCAAGTGGTAGTTGATCAATGAACTAATATCTTTCGGTATAGGGCGAAGGTAAGGGCTTGGGCATGGCACGAGGGTTGTTAAGCTCACATCCGTTGTAAGACTTTGTAAGAAATGCTGGATTGTGCCCTCCGAGCAGAAGGTGTCCTCAGGGCTTAGTTGGGTTTGAGTAGAAATCCTGATTACGTCGAGTGGGGAGGCCTTAGTGTTCAACGCACCACGTCCATCCTTATGGAATCCATCTGGACAGCTTACCCTTAAACTTTTTCCAACCCCAGAGAAGAGAACTTCGAGGATACGCGGTAGACATGCTTTTCCCAATAATCTTCAAACTTTTTGCTTATGTAATGGGGGAGGTACCAGCTGATGTCTTTGAAGACATTCAGAAGGACGTTCGAGATATGGAGGGGTGCTTTGGGTTTGATCTGAGATGGGTTCATGCCAGGCTGGGTGCAGTGGCCAAGGCAAGATTTGATACCCATCATCTCGAGGAGTACGCCCAGACTTCAGCAGCGCTCGAGAAAGCTACAAGTGCATTGGCTCAACTTGAAGGAGAGTTGTCTCGGCGTAGTGAAACTGCTTCCGCCCATTTGGTGAACAACTCTGTTGCTACTAAAATGAAAAATTTTCCCCTCGAGGGAGTGGTTATTTTCCCGATGAAATCGAGGGCGCAAGTTTTAAATGGGTAGGGAGTTCCACAGCTGGAGCATGTATGAGGTTGCCATGTAGTTGACAAACCTTGCACCTCTTAACAAATGTTGCTGAATCTATCTCCATAGTTGGCCAATAGTACCCCGGGGTCATCAGGTGATCATATATCTTTGCGCCGCCAATATGTCCTGGGGCGTGGGCTTCCTCGAGAACCTGCTGCACATCCTCTCGAGGGATGGGGAGGATGGCCATTATAGCCCTTCCTGTAAAGTTATCCTTGCTTAGCAAAGAAGCGAAATGCCCTTTTCTTTATTCCAACTACATCTTTTGTTTCAGAGGGGAGGATTTTGTGATCCAGAAAAGAAATACAATACAATATAGGGCTTTCTCCAGTCTTCATAATATAATGCTCTAAGGCACATTCTGCTGGACATGGGTAGAATTGACATTGGAGGCAAGTTTTCTTAAATTTGTTGGCTTCCTCCAATACTGCAGCTGAGAGTTCTGCTCTGATGGAGGTGCATATTCATATTCTCCACTCGGGAAATGGGCAAGCAAATCAACTAAGGCTTTACTTTTAATTGCGTTGGGAGTTACACATTTCATGTCATAGCCTGCTAGAATGAGGAACCGCCGAGCAGCTCTCCCTATGAGTATAGTATAGCTCGAGACATTAAGTGTTTGATTGGGTCACA